ATGATCATCCTTGTAGTGAACTAGAAAGTTCTTTTTATCGGAATTCTAGTTATCTGAATAATGGATCTAAGAGTAAGAATCCCGACCACGATCATTACATGGATGATACTCAGTATACTTGGAATAATCACATAAATAGTTGCATTGATAGTTATCTTCAGTCTCAAATCTGTATTGATAGTTACATTGTAAGTGGTAGTGACAATTCCAGTAACAATTACATTTCTAGTTCCATTTGTGGTAAAAGTGGAAATAGTAGTAAAAAAGCCGGAAGGAGTATACGACAAAGTTCTACAAATCTGGATGTAACTCAAAAATACAAGCATTTGTGGGTTCAATGCGAAAATTGTTATGGATTAAATTATAAGAAATTTTTTAAATCAAAAATGAATCTTTGTGAACAATGTGGATATCATTTGAAAATGAGTAGTTCTGATAGAATCGAACTTTCGATCGATCGGGGTACTTGGGAGCCTATGGATGAAGACATGGTTTCTCTAGATCCCATTCAATTTCATTCGGAGGAGGAGCCTTATAAAAATCGTATCGATTCTTATCAAAGAAAGACAGGATTAACCGAGGCTGTTCAAACAGGCATAGGGCAATTAAACGGTATTTCCGTAGCAATAGGGGTTATGGATTTTCAGTTTATGGGGGGTAGTATGGGATCCGTAGTCGGGGAGAAAATTACCCGTTTGATTGAATATGCTACTAAAGAATTTCTACCTCTTATTATAGTGTGTGCTTCCGGAGGGGCACGTATGCAAGAAGGAAGTTTGAGCTTGATGCAAATGGCTAAAATATCTTCTGCTTTATATGATTATCAATCAAATAAAAAGTTATTCTATGTACCAATCCTTACATCTCCTACTACTGGTGGGGTCACAGCCAGTTTTGGTATGTTGGGGGATATCATTATTGCTGAACCCAATGCCTACATTGCCTTTGCGGGTAAAAGAGTAATTGAACAAACATTGAATAAAACAGTACCCGAAGGTTCACAAGCGTCTGAGTATTTATTCCAGAAGGGTTTATTCGATCTAATCGTACCACGTAATCCTTTAAAAGGCGTTCTGAGTGAGTTATTTCAACTCCACACTTTCTTTCCTTTGAATCAAAATTAGAACATTAAGTCCATTTTTTTGAGCAAACAAGTAATTCGTTTATCGGAATACAAGTGAAATTGAGACGAATGGGTTTTCTTTGTTGACATAAGATCTAATTGTATAACGAATCAAAAGTCACATAAAATCGGAAATCTGATCCTTTTTCTATATTCCTGATTATTGATCAAGAAGTCTCTATTAACAAGATAAAAGATGAAATTATTTTTTTTCGTGAAATTAGGCAAATAAAAAAATCTTCTTCTCGTCATATATAATGAAATTAAAATCTAGAAAATATAGTATAGAATTTTTTATCTTTCTATAGCGTACGATAATCCTATTTTGACTAAGAATCCCTGCTGGATGGGATTCTAACAAACCCTTGAATCAATATAAATAGAATCTAATTCATTAAAAAAAACTTTTTGCTTAGTGAATGAAATTCGAAGACAAGAGCAAAAAATGAAGAAAATAATATCTCATCCATATCCTCTCAAATTTTTCATGTAGAAAGATGAAAAACTACATTATATACTCACTTAGACTTAGATAGTAGATACTTATATTAATTTTAATTAATAATTAATTCTTAATAGATATAGATATATACTATATTATATTATATATATAAGTAAGATAAGATATAAGTATAATAAATAATAAATAAATTTAATATATATAAGATATATATTATATTATATATTATATATATATATAATTAATAATAATAATAAGATAAGATATCTTTATATAATATTATAAATAATATTATAAATAATAATAAATATAAAATAAAATCTAAATAATAATAACAGGTACAAATAGTAAATCGAGGTGCCCATTCTATGACAACTCTTAATTTTCCCTCCGTTTTGGTCCCTTTAGTAGGTCTAGTATTTCCGGCAATCGCAATGGCTTCTTTATTTCTTCATGTTCAAAAAAACAAGATTGTTTAGAGCCGAGGGCGCAAAATATTATCTTTTTTTTTTTCAAAACTGACGCTTGTATCATAACACAGATATCCATTTAGCTAAATATGGTATAAGAGGCTTCCGTCGAAATCTCCCCAAAATGCTATTAACTAGTTTCAAATAGACCCAAATCGGCGAATAGCTTAACTGTAAAGTTGGTCTATCTATATACATGTGGCTATCTTTAGTGAGTCATACGAAGGGTGTGTTATTAGTTTAGATCTAACCAATTTAATGAATTACTCCTAAAGGTTCACATCAAACTAGTGCTAGTTGATGCGAGTTACTTCGGAAATAAACGGCAAATTCATTTGGGGTATTCTCTCAATTCCAAAAAAAGCAACCGGATCAAGTATGAGTTGTCGATCAGAACATATATGGATAGAACCTATAACGGGGGCTCGAAAAACAAGTAATTTCTGCTGGGCTTTTATCCTTTTTTTAGGTTCATTAGGATTCTTGTTGGTTGGAACCTCGAGTTATCTTGGTAGAAATTTGATATCTTTATTTCCGTCTCAGCAAATAGTTTTTTTTCCACAAGGGATTGTGATGTCTTTCTATGGGATCGCGGGTCTTTTTATTAGCTCCTATTTGTGGTGCACAATTTCGTGGAATGTAGGTAGTGGTTATGATCGATTTGATAGAAAAGACGGAATAGTGTGTATCTTTCGTTGGGGATTCCCTGGAAAAAATCGTCGGGTCTTTCTCCGATTTCTTATAAAAGATATTCAGTCCGTCAGAATAGAAGTTAAAGAGGGTATTTATGCTCGTCGTGTCCTTTATATGGATATCAGAGGCCAGGGAGCCATTCCATTGACTCGTACTGATGAGAATTTTACTCCACGGGAAATGGAACAAAAAGCTGCTGAATTGGCTTATTTCTTGCGTGTACCTATTGAAGTATTTTAAGAAATCAGCTGAGAAATTAATGCTTTCTCGCGGGAGGGCAAAAAAGCAAGAATCCTCTTTTTCTATAACATAACTTAATTGAGGTTTCTTCAGAACATTCATTCGAGTCAAAGCAGACATATATGGAACAAGTATAAAAAAACCTTTTTGGGGGATCTTTTATATGTATCGAAATATACACATACACGACTCAATTATATATTAAAAAAAAAAATAAGAAAAAAAGAAAATCTCATAATCAACCATTTCGAAATAAGGAAATTCCCCCTTTTTAGTTGTTGGAATTGAAACTTTAGATTCAGATAGATCATATCTTGTAATTTTTTTGAAGCTTCTTTTTAGACTTTTTGTGCTCCTTAATGACGAAAAATTTGGATCTCTTATAATGTAGCCAATTTTTTTATGTCGTTTTTTGTCACTCATTTTTCACAATATTTTTCAGAAAATTACCTCCATTATTCTATCGATGACTACTCATAGTCAATTAAAATTTTTCGAAATATTAGAGGTTTTTTTATATAATGATAGAAAAGGAGTTCTTTTGTCTCAAAATCTGAATACTATTCATATTCATTATTTAAAGTGGTTTTTCCGGGCGTTCATCGAAAAGAGATATATGCTTCGAATTTGACTGATTGAGATATAGGGAAACAATTTTTATTATATTATTTATTCATATTCATATTATTCATATCATATATATTCATTCGAATTTTTCATCTTTTTCCGTATTCTTTTCTAGATTCAAGGCCTAACCACGAAATCACAAATAAAAAAGAGTGAATAGATTCATAGGTTTGATAACTTGTAATAGAACTGATGCGTGAGAGAAATATTAGATTACATAGAGTCGACGAATGAGATGGGTTCATTAACAATTCACAGATGAAAAAATGGCAAAAAAGAAAGCATTCACTCCTCTTTTATATCTTGCATCTATAGTATTTTTGCCCTGGTGGATTTCTCTCTCCTTTCAAAAAAGTCTGGAATCCTGGGTTACTAATTGGTGGAACACTAGGCAATCCGAAACTTTTTTGAATGATCTTGAAGAAAAGAGTATTCTAGAAAAATTCATAGAATTAGAGGAACTCCTCTTCTTAGAGGAAATGATCAAGGAATACTCGGAGACACATCTACAAAACCTTCGTATAGGAATTCACAAAGAAACAATCCAATTAATCAAGATACACAACGAGGGTCGTATTCATACGATTTTGCACTTCTCGACAAATATAATATGTTTCATTATTCTAAGCGGTTATTCTATTTTGGGTAATAAAGAACTCGTTATTCTTAACTCTTGGGCTCAAGAATTCCTATATAACTTAAGTGACACAATAAAAGCTTTTTCTCTTCTTTTATTAACTGATTTATGTATCGGATTTCATTCGCCCCATGGTTGGGAACTGATGATTGGCTTTGTCTACAAGGATTTTGGATTTGTTCATAATGATCAAATTATATCTGGCCTTGTTTCCACTTTTCCAGTCATTCTAGATACAATTTTAAAATATTGGATTTTCCGTTATTTAAATCGCGTATCTCCGTCACTTGTAGTGATTTATCATTCAATGAATGACTGAAAAATTATCTACCTAATCCAATTATAATGTTTCTTACTTTGCAGTTGTACATAAGCAAAGCATTGAAAATCGCTTTCTATTTCTACCCATCCGGAGATTCATCCTATATTCCTATATATTAATATTAATTATATTATATTAATCGAGTCAAAACAAATTATTCCAGTAAATAACAGAATCGTGGATAGGAAACTCCATTAGTGACCTACCCAAATTTATTGTATAAATATATTTTCGGGATCAATGGTTGGACCATGCAAACTAGAAATACTTTTTCTTGGATAAAGGAACAAATTACTCGATCTATTTCCATATCGCTCATGATATATATCATCACTCGTACATCCATTTCAAATGCATATCCCATTTTTGCACAGCAGGGTTATGAAAATCCACGAGAAGCGACTGGACGTATTGTATGCGCCAATTGC